TCAAGGGGATTTCTTGTTTTGCTCAAAGCCGTTCGTTTCTATGTGTATCATATCTACCACAAGACTTGTGAAAAGAAAAAATAGGATAAATAATTAGGGAGTCGAGCAGGCCTTTTTTTTGGGGATAGAGGGACTTGAACCCTCACGATTTTTAAAGTCGACGGATTTTCCTCTTACTATAAATTTCCTTGTTGTCGATATTGACATGTATAATCGGACTCTATCTTTATTCTCGTCCAATTAATCAGTTATTTATCAGACTATGGAGTGAATAATTTAATCAATTAATATTCGATTCTTTCTTCAACTTGAAATCGGTTCAAAACAAAATTCTTTTTTTTTATTGCAATTTTGATATAAATAATATTAGTTTGATATAAATAATATTAGATATAAATAATACTAAAAAAAAAAAATACAGATTCAGGCCATCATTAATTATTTGCGATTAATTATTTGAGATAGTATTTTAGTACACATACATATGTATATAAAGTTAGCCTTTCTAAAGTTTAGACGAAAAGATTTTACTAATGCACAGCAAAGTAGTCAACTCCATTTGTTAGAACAGCTTCCATTGAGTCTCTGCACCTATCCTTTTTTTTTATTCCGTCTTTATGTATATGTATGAACCTTGTTTTGTTTTTGGAAACCAGGATTTGGCTCAGGATTGCCCATTTTAAATTCCAGGGTTTCTCTGAATTTGAAAGTTATCACTTAGTAAGTTTCCATACTAAGGCTCAATCCAATTAAGTCCGTAGCGTCTACCAATTTCGCCATATCCCCCCTTTTTATATTAAGATCGATCTTATTATGCTGCTATTCTTTTTTTTCTTTCATTTATAATCTATCGGAACTGTAGAAGTTATTAAAAAAAAAGAATTCCTATAAAAGTCTTTCTATTTGTATTTGATTTCTTGTCTATCTTCTTTCATCTCGATCGGAGACTCCTATTTGGTCTAATCCGAAATGATTCTAGCATTTCTGTATCCGCAATTCAATATAGATATATACCACATTTATTATATATGCCCCTTCCCCTCTCATTTTTCTCATGCAATTTGAGATACTCGAACGGTCGATTCTTTTCTTTTTTGTTTTGCTATTCTATATTAATTATGTATATTAATTTTGAATAACTAAGAATAAAAAAAACTAACTACGATTCGAGTAGTTTACTAAATTCCCGCGCATGTACAATTTCGGTTGTTATTCTTATGTAGGCCCGCTTAGCTCAGAGGTTAGAGCATCGCATTTGTAATGCGATGGTCATCGGTTCGACTCCGATAGCTGGCTTTTCATTATTTGTTTGATTTTTTTACTTGATTGATAATGTTTTTTTGACATCAAAGAATATTGAAAAAGCTTCTTCCCCCTTCCCCTTTTTCTAAGAATCGCCGATTATATTATTATGTGGGAGAAATTTTCCATTATGAATAGAAAAGTTAAGGCTCTCCAGAAAAACATTATTATTGTATATACAATAAAGTCTGGGAGAGAATCCATCTCATTAGTCTTTGTAGTATAATATTTCATGCCCCCCATTTATCATATTTATCCTTTAGTTCAGTTTTAATATGAAATTTCAATAAAATAAGGGAAATAAGGAGTTTTTATGTCACGTTACCGAGGGCCTCGTTTCAAAAAAATACGCCGTCTGGGGGCTTTGCCGGGACTAACTCGTAAAAGGCCTAGAGCCGTAAGCGATCTTAGAAATCAATCGCGTTCCGGTAAAAAATCTCAATATCGTATTCGTTTAGAAGAAAAACAAAAATTGCGTTTTCATTATGGTCTTACAGAACGACAATTACTTAAATACGTTTGTATCGCCGCAAAAGCAAAAGGGTCAACGGGTCAGGTTTTACTACAATTAATCGAAATGCGTTTAGATAACATCCTTTTTCGATTAGGTATGGCGTCAACTATTCCTCGAGCCCGCCAATTAGTTAACCATAGACATATTTTAGTTAATGGTCGTATAGTAGATATACCAAGTTATCGCTGCAAACCTCGAGATATTATTACAGTGAAGGATGAACAAAAATCTAGAGCTATGATTCAAAACCATCTTGATTCATCCGCCCAGGAGGAATTGCCAAAACATTTGACTTTTCAAGCATTCCAACACAAAGGATTGGTCAATCAAATAATAGATAGTAAATGGATTGGCTTGAAAATAAATGAATTATTAGTCGTAGAATATTATTCTCGTCAGACTTAAACCTAACTAAAATAATAAATAATCTAAAATAATAAAATAAAGGTTCGGACAATTTTGCCCCCAGGTTCCTAAGTAAATATAAGCGCGGGGGGGGGCTTTTCTCCCATTCATATATCATATATCATATTAGGGGTAGAGATATTTTTATCCTTTGGCCACTCTTTACAGTATTTTTTGTACCGCAGAAATGAGGAATACAGACTTTATTTATAGGAAAGGTGGGAATAAAGGTATCCATTCTTATGTGATTTGATATATTTCAGTCAGTAACATTGATAAATTAGATGAAGGTACGGAAAGAGAGGGATTCGAACCCTCGGTAAACAAAAAAAGCCTACATAGCAGTTCCAATGCTACGCCTTGAACCACTCGGCCATCTTTCCTACATAACGATTCTGGACCAGAAACCGAGTAAATCGCGAGTCATTCATATTACATTATTGGATAGGTGCGGTATGTACAATCTAATTTTAACTATAACTAAAAAAACGAAAAAAAAAAAGAGAAACCGCCCGTTCGAGTCCTCCCTATCCATTGATTTAAGCCGGTCTAGTTATCAGAAAGGGATGCGCGCGCTGTCTACGAATATATCTTTATTGTTTTTAACAAATTTAACAAAGAATTTTTCAAAAAAAATTCTCTTTATTCCCCAGCGACTTTTATTTGATTAAAATTCAAAGTTTTTTATTTTTATAGTTAGTTTCTATTTTTTTTTTTTTTTTCTGAGTCAAGTCTCTTTTTATGTTATTTTGTACTGTACAATTCCTTTTTTTGTGGGGTCGTTTTCTCACGAGAGGTAATAAAAATAAATTATAAAATGGATTGAGTGCTACCTATGCCTAGATCCCGGATAACTGGAAATTTTATTGATAAGACCTTTTCAATTGTAGCCAATATCTTATTACGAATAATTCCGACAACTTCAGGAGAAAAAGAGGCATTTACCTATTACCGAGATGGTGTGATTTGATTTTTTATTTTTTTTACTTAACTTACCACTATCAAGCCTGAGGAAAAAAAAGATTAGTCGGGATAGAAAGATTTGAAATAACTCTACGCCTGGTGAAGGTGAAGTTTATAAATAAAACAATTCCTTCTGTTGTGTATTCCCGATTAATGCAGCCTCAGATGCTTCAATTGTCGATTCTAGCATTGAGCGAAAGGTTGAACCTAGAACTATGGTTCTGTATTGCAGGTTACCCCAATTCCACTAGTACCATATAAATAGGCAGCATAGAGGAAGAAGCACTACGTCTAGGAATCAACAACACGAAAACTTTGTTATAAATTATCCCTTTTCTTTATTGGGATCAAACTAAGAACAATGGTTGGGACAACAAGCATCCATCTCGTTCGTACTTTGAATACCCATATAACCGTCGAAGACTGTTGAAGTGACTAATTCCTAGAAATTAAGAGACGTTGAGGACAAAGAAATTGTTGGAGTTAACTTAACATTTTTATCTAGTACTGACGCGCTCGATGTTACGAAAAGATCTTTTGCAGTAAGGTTGGCTAGAGATTTCTTGTAAAAACACTAGCCCCGTTCAGTTCATAATGAGAATATTTTACTGCCTTTTGATTCACTGTATTATTCTCATTATGCACATAAGGGAGGAGCCGTATGAGATGAAAATCTCACGTACGGTTCTGGAACGGAGATTCTTTAAATTGAATAACGACCGTAACGAATGTCCGCCCAATCTGAAGGAAATTATGCGGAAGCTTTACAGAATTATTATGAAGCTATGCGCCTAGAAATTGATCCCTATGACCGAAGTTATATACTCTATAATATAGGCCTTATTCACACAAGTAATGGAGAACACACAAAAGCTTTGGAATATTATTTTCGGGCACTAGAACGAAACCCTTTCTTACCACAAGCTTTTAACAATATGGCCGTGATCTGTCATTACGTGCGACTATCTCCACTATAGAAAGAAAAAGAAAGAGCCAAATCCACTAGTAAAAAAAAAAATAGGCTTTCTACATATACATCGTCAAAAAGAACGATTTTTATCAGCTGTAGCAAAGAAAGAAACTTCATAGAAGTCAAAATAGGAAGAAAAAAAATATGCTTATATACTATATTCTATGGATAAAGGATCTAATTGATAGAGGAAGTGCCGTAAAGATCAATTAGCGAGATTTTTGGCCGATACACTAAGAACTGCTTCCTTATGTCTTATGTCATAATATGAGACATCCTTTAGGAATCAACTTATGTAACAGAGGCGATCACCTAAAGTATTGAGCAGCGGTGCAGCATCAGATCCCAAAGATAGTAAGTCCTTTCTTTCTTATGAGGAAGGGTCTTTTTCAAAGATTCTATATAAAATTTATCTATTTCTATATGAAAGCGAGATAGTTACCTTTCAGAAAATTCTAATGATAGTAGAATGCCTACGCTTTATTCTTCTGAGGGTGGGAGAAAAGATAAAACAAAACGGATTATTAATCAAATCAAAATTCAAATTCGAAACTCATGTAATTAACCCCCTTTGGTTAACTCGAGAAAAAAAAAGGGGGGGGTACCAAAACAATTGACTACGGAGCCGTATGAGGTAGGAAACTCTCAAGTACGGTTCTAAGGAAAGGAATTTACTCGCCTATTCCGACCGAGGAGAACAGGCCATTCGTCAGGGAGATTCCGAAATTGCAGAGGCGTGGTTCGATCAAGCCGCTGAGTATTGGAAACAAGCCATAGCGCTTACTCCTGGAAATTATATCGAAGCACAGAATTGGTTGAAGATTACAAGGCGTTTTCAATAAGCTA